GTCTAATATATCAAAAAAGATTGGTTCTTGATTGAATTGATTGAACGGAATTCCTATAACTCCAACAAACAAAGTAAATAGGGATAACGGAAACATAGGAAATAGCATAGTATTATCTGATTCATAGGGATACGAAAGGGTATTCTTAGTACCAAAGTGGGGAATAGTAACAAAAGGGTGCATCAGATTTCTTACATTACTATCAATTCGATATGTTGTTTTTTTCCAAAAAAAAGAAGACCTTTTATTATTATTCATTGTTAATAATGATAAGAAACGAAAGTTTTTTTTTATCGTTTTTGATCCTTCTTTACCCCATAATGATATTGAATAGAGGGAGTTTTTTGTTTTTCCGCTGTAATTTTTAAAATAAAGGTTTAAATGTCCTTCAAAAGTAAGTAAGTAGATGCGGAACATATAAAATGCTGTTAATCCTGCTGCGGAACAGGCTATTATTGCGAAAATCGGTGAATACAACCAACTATCATTAAGAATTTCATCTTTGGACCAAAAGCAAGCAAGGGGTGGAATACCACAAAGAGAAAGGGTACCTAATAAAAAAGCATTTTTTGTAATTGGCACATGCTTTGTTAAACCACCCATAAGAACCATATTTTGACTTTTATCTGGAGAATACCCAACAACCAATTCCATTGAGTGAATAATGGACCCAGATCCTAAAAACAACAAGGCTTTTGAATAAGCATGAGTAATCAAATGAAATAAAGCAGCTTGATAAGACCCTATACCCAAAGCTAACATCATATAACCCAATTGAGACATTGTAGAATAGGCTAAACTTCTCTTAATATCTTTTTGAGCAAGAGCTAAAGTAACTCCAAATAGTACTGTTATTATACCTATCAAAGCTATTAGATTCATTATGTAAGGTATTACTATAAAAAGCGGAAGAAGCCGAGCGACAAGAAAAATTCCCGCTGCTACCATGGTAGCAGCATGTATAAGAGCCGAAACGGGGGTAGGTCCCTCCATAGCATCAGGTAACCATACATGAAGAGTAAATTGAGCAGATTTAGCAACAGCACCTGCAAATAATAGGAAGGCGCAGGAAGTAACAAATAATAAATTAACTTGATTATTATAAATCAAATTATTGAATATTTTAAACAAATCCCGAAATTCTAAACTTCCCGTTGTCCAATAAAGACCAAAAATCCCTAATAATAAACCAAAATCCCCCACGCGATTAGTTACAAACGCCTTTTGGCAAGCATTCGCCGCAGTAGGTCGGGTGAACCAAAAACCTATTAATAGATAAGAACACATTCCAACCAATTCCCAAAAAATATAAATTTGTATCAAATTAGAACTAGTAACTAATCCCAACATTGACGTATTGGACAAACTCATATAAGCAAAAAATCTCAAATATCCTTGATCATGAGACATATAATTGTCACTATAAATAAGAACCATAATTCCAACGGTAGTGATTAATATTGACAGAATAGAAGTAAGTGGATCGATCAAGTAGCCCAACTCTAAAGAAAAATCATTATTGATAGTCCAAGACCATACATATTGATAGATATAACTGCTATTTATTTGATGAATAGACAGATAAACTGAAAAAATCATAACTATACTTAACAACAAAACACTAGGAAAAGACCACATACGTCGAAGGTTTTTTGTTGCCGTCGGAAAAAGTAGAAGTCCCACTCCTATTAACATAGGAATTGGAAGTGAGATGAAAGGTATGATCCATGAATATTGATACGTATATTCCATAAAAAAAGTATATTTTATTCCTAATTAATTTTTCTAATTCACTAGCTCTTATCTCTTTTCAAAGGGATCAGTTAATAATTTTAATAGGCAAAACTAAAATCGAATTTTATATTCTTAATTATTGTTAATTTTTTGCCAAATACTTCAAATATTTCAACTCAAAAAGTTAGAATTGTTCAAATGATATGATCCAATGAAACTACTAGTGAACACAAAAACGAACACAAATATTTATTTAAAATAAAATTTTATTACGATATAGAAAATGAAAATTTTCTTTATTAGGATTATTTAATATACATTACAATAATTTCTCGCTATAGAGCAAGAACGCATAATTATATGAAAAACGCTATTTTTTTTTGGTATGAATCAGAAAAGACAGCCAACAACGCATAATTATATGAAAAACGCTATTTTTTTTTGGTATGAATCAGAAAAGACAGCCTACAATTTGATCCAATAAAATAAGACTTAATATATATATTTTCTTTGTTCCTAATCTAAAAATTTTAAATTTTATATATCTCTATTCTGATAGGAGTATAATATAATTTAAAGAATAAATGGATAATAAATAAATAAAATAGTAAAGAACAATTCGTTTTGAACAATAGATGTCTTTCACATCCAACTATAGCAATGAATAATCTATTATAATTTTTTAATGGCAGCTCCAAAAAAGCGCACTTCTATATCAAAAAAACGGATTCGGAAAAATATTTGGAAAAGCAAAGGGCGTCGGGCAGCGTTGAAAGCTTTTTCGCTAGCAAAATCTCTTTCAACGGGGAATTCACAAAGTTTTTTTGGGGACAAATCAAATAAATAATCAAACATTGGAATAATCTGAATCGGTTTGACTCAAAAAATAGCCTAGTAGAAATTTGTTTCTAATTATTATTATTTAAATAATAATTATATAAATAATTGAATAATAATAATGTGAATTTATAAAAAAAAAGAAAATTGTCACTAAACTAAAATAAATATATTCAAATCAAACAAAATTCACATTTTTTTTTAATCAAAGCAATTATTTGAATTTCCTAATGTTTTGAGAGGATTAATTAGTAAAAGCATCCGAAAATTAAAAAAATTTGGCAAAAAAATCTACCCTAGAAAATATTTAGTAAAAACATCCTGTTTTGACCGGTCAAAGTTCAAATACGTAGTCTTTGACTACGTATCCGACGTGGCATGCTGACGTGGCAGGTTGGCTGGCCAGACTGGCTGATGGGTGGGTACACGTCGGATGCGTAGTCCATGACTACGCATCCAATGTAAAGAATGCGTTGTCAAGATAAAAAAAATAGTAAACAAAAACTCTTTATTGAAAATTTTATGGGGCGTTGAAACGATAACATTAGTTGATTAAGTTTAAACTTTATTTTTAAATTCTATGAACCTTTAATTTCTCTAAATCATTATTAGAATAAACTACGAAAAATCCTATTGTTAAATAAAATAAAAATGGATACCTTAAATTATTATTGAAATAAATAATAATAAATACATATAAATATTAAATAAATGAAATCAAATAATAGATATTTTTATTGAAAAACGCTCAAATCCCTATTTTGAAAACTTTACCCTTTAGTTTTCAAAAGTTTTCAAATTAAAAGATAACGATAACGAGTTTTTTATCCCCTTAAATATTTAAACATTTTCTAAAAAATATTACATTGAATTGAGAATTGATTCTATTCTTTCAATCTCGACGATTGAATAATAATAGGTTATTATGATTTCGGGAAAGCCGCTATGGTGAAATCGGTAGACACGCTGCTCTTAGGAAGCAGTGCTAGAGCATCTCGGTTCGAGTCCGAGTGGCGGCATGGCATTTTGTATTATAAAAAAAGTCCTATAATATAATTAATTCAAGTCCCCGATTTTAATTCTTATAATTTAATTGAGGGACCTTTTTTAATAATTAAATTTTTATGATATTTTCAACTTTAGAGCATATATTAACTCATATATCTTTTTCGGTCATTTCAATTGTCATTACAATTCATTTGATAACCTTATTAGTTGATGAGACCGCAGGACTCTATGCTTCGTCAGAAAAGGGCATGATAGCTACTTTTTTCTGTATAACTGGATTATTAGTTACTCGTTGGATTTATTTGAGGCATTTACCATTAAGTGATTTATATGAATCATTACTATTTCTTTCATGGGGTTTCTCCGTTATTCATATACTTACGTATTTTAAAAAATCTAAAAACCATTTTAGTGTAAGCGCAATAACCACGCCAAGTACTATTTTTACCCAAGGTTTTGCTACTTCGGGTTTTTTAACTGAAATGTATCAATCCCCACTATTAGTCCCCGCTCTCCAATCTCATTGGTTAATGATGCATGTAAGTATGATGGTATTGGGTTATGCATCTCTTTTATGTGGATCATTATTTTCAATAGCTCTTATAGTCATTACATTTCCAAAAGTTATAAGAATTTTTGGTAAAAACAAAATTTTATTAAATGCGTTATTTTCCTTTGATGAGATCCAATACATGAACGAATGGAACAATGTTTTAAGAAACACTTCTTTTTTTTCTTCGAAGAATTATTATAAGTCTCAATTGATTCAACAATTAGATCATTGGAGTTATCGTATTATTAGTCTAGGGTTTATATTTTTAAGCATAGGTATTCTTTCAGGGGCAGTATGGGCTAATGAGACGTGGGGATCATATTGGAATTGGGACCCAAAGGAAACTTGGGCATTTATTACTTGGACCATATTCGCAATTTATTTACATACTCGAACAAATAAAAATTTGCACGGTGTAAATTCCGCAATTGTGGCCTCTATTGGTTTTCTTATAATTTGGATATGCTATTTGGGGGTCAATCTATTAGGGGTAGGGCTACATAGTTATGGTTCATTTACATTAAGATCTGATTGAATGAATTCAAGAAAGGACCTGACGAATCCAAACAAGGGAGAGTATAGATAAGAAAACTGTGTGTAAAACATCGAGAACCCCTTGAATCAAGTAATGTAGTGATTCAAATGGTTCTCACAAAAGCCAAATGTATGAGGAAGTCCAATTCATTTTTTATAGTTTACTTAAGAAAAAGAATTAAGAAAAGAAAAAAAAACTTCTTTTTTTTTATTGTGGAATGAACTATTTATAAAATAATGATTAGATGAAAATATCTTCGACCTTGTCAACTGATAGTGAGAAAACAAAATCTGGATAAATACCAATACCTATGACAGATATAAGGATAGAGATCGCAACAAACAACTCCCGCGGTCCCGAATCAAAAAAATAAGAATTTTGAGCATTGAAAAGCTTGTATCCATAGAACATCTGGCGTAACATAGATAATAAATAAATGGGAGTTAATATCATTCCAATTGACATTACCACCGTAATTAGTATTTTTGTCATTAAAAGGTATTTTTGGCTGGTAATTATTCCAAAAAATACTATTAATTCTGCAACAAAACCGCTCATGCCCGGCAATGCAAGGGAAGCCATCGATAAGATACTGAAAGTCGTGAATATTTTTGGAATTGGGATAGCCATTCCACCCATTTCGTCGAGATAAACAAGACGTATTCTATCATAACTTGTTCCCGACAAGAAAAAAAGCGCAGCGCCAATAAATCCATGAGAGATTATTTGTAAAATAGCTCCATTGAGTCCCATATCGCTTATAGAGCCAATTCCTATAATTATGAAACCCATATGAGATACGGAGGAATAAGCTATTCTTTTTTTTAAATTGCGTTGACCAGGAGATGTTGAAGCTGCATAGATTATTTGAATTATGCCTACTATCATCAACCAGGGTGAAAAGATAGAATGGGCGTAGGGTAATAATTCCATATTGATCCGAACCAATCCATATGCTCCCATTTTTAATAAGATTCCGGCTAGAAGCATACAAGTACTGTAATGTGCCTCTCCGTGGGTGTCTGGTAACCATGTATGCAAGGGTATAATCGGTGATTTGACAGCAAAAGCAATAAGAAATCCGATATAGAATATTATTTCCAGTGCTACAGGATACGATTGATTAGCTGATGTTTCAAAATTTAAAGTTGGTTCATTAGAACCGTATAAACCGATACCCATAACTCCCATTAACAAAAAAACAGAACTTCCCGCAGTGTACAAAATAAACTTTGTAGCTGAATACAAACGTTTCTTTCCTCCCCACATCGATAGAAGTAGATAAACGGGAATTAATTCTAACTCCCACATGATAAAAAATAGTAAGAGGTCTCGAGCAGAAAATGATCCTATTTGACCGCTATACATTGCTAACATTAGAAAATGGAATAATCGGGAATCTCGAGTAACAGGCCAAGCGGCTAAAGTAGCTAAAGTGGTGATAAATCCCGTCAATAAAATGGGTCCTACGGAAAGTCCATCTATTCCCAATCTCCAGTAAAAATCAAAAAAAAGGATCCATTTATAATCCTCCGTCAGTTGGATTAATGGATCGTCTAATTCGAAATGATAACAAAATGCATAGGTTGTTAGAAGGAGTTCGAGTACACAGATACATATTGTATACCATCTAATTACTTTATTTCCCCTATGAGGGAGAAAGAAAAGTAAGAAACCCGCAAATATTGGCAAAACTACAACTATTGTTAACCAAGGAAAATAATTCGTAGTAAAAACAAAATACACTTGGACTAAAAAAACCCATGTTCGAAAATGAAATAAAAAATATAAATATATATTTTGAACACGAGTTTTTGTCGGTAAAAAAGAAATCAAATGTATTCAAGGGGTTTTTATGGAACGTATCAATAAGCTAGACCCATGCTTCGAGTTGTTTCATGCCATAAATAAACTCGAACACTCAAGAAATCCGTCGGACAGGCAGATTCACATCTCTTACAACCAACACAGTCTTCTGTTCTTGGAGCCGAAGCTATTTGCTTAACTTTACATCCGCCCCAAGGTATCATTTCTAATACATCCGTGGGGCAAGCTCGGACACATTGAGTACACCCTATACATGTATCATAAATCTTTACTGAATGTGACATTGTATCTACAATTTTTTTTTAACACTATAAATTTTCGATCGAGTAAATTTGTAAATGAATTATATATTTAGATACCAGATGAGTCAATAATTTATCAGAATTTTTATAATCAATCTACTTTCAGATTAACTCATGCGATAGGGCCAAGATACTTTGATTTTTTATGTTTTCGCAAACAAACATGATTGTAGATTACGTATTATACAGATAATTTGACTTGATTAATATCATAATTTATCTGATAAATACTACTTATTCAACAAATTCGATTGATTGATACGAGTTGATTTTCTGTTACGATAAATTGACGAAACTATAGCTGGGCCAATAGCTGCTTCAGCGGCTGCGATAGCTATAACAAAAATTGAGAAAATATTACCCTTTAATTGGCGACTATCAAAAAAATCAGAAAATGTTACAAAATTTATATTAACTGCATTCAGTATAAGCTCAAGACACATAAGGGCTCTAACCATATTTCGGCTCGTGATCAATCCATAGATACCGATAGAAAATAAATAGGCACTTATAACAAGTACATGTTCGAGCATGATTGACCAACTCCTTATCAATTCCGATTCATTTCAATATGAACAAAATTTTAATAGATTCCATTCAATTGACAAAAAAAAAGTACAGAACAAGGGAATATATTAGTAATCGATCGAATAAAAGAATTTTTTTTTGGACAGAAACAATCTTCAAATAGAATTGAAGGGGAATGTGTGTGATAACATAGAACAAAGTTTAATTTATGCTATTTCTAAAGATTTATTACTTACTGGCGAGCCAGGGCTATTGTGCCGATCAAAGCAGCTAAAAGAATGATCGAAATGAGTTCAAATGGAAGAAAAAAATATGTTGATAAATGAATTCCAATTTGTTGACTATTACTTATCAAATCTTGCTCTAGAATCTGGTTTGATCTTGTAGTCCAAATAATCCCATACCATGACGTATCTAGAATAGTAGTCATTAGTGAAACAAAAATACTTGTACAAATCAGAAAAGTAAATCCACTCCCAACGGTCCAAAGATTAAAATCTTTGGAATATTCTGAACCCTTCATGAACATCACAGCAAATATGATTAAAACATTTATAGCTCCCACGTAAATAAGGAGTTGCGCAGCAGCTACAAAATGGGAGTTTGCTAGAATATAGAATAAGGATATAGAAACAAGAACCAGTCCCAACGAAAAAGCAGAGTAAATGGAGTTGGTAAGTAATAGTACTCCCATACTTCCTAATATAAGACCTGATCCCAACAAGACTACAAGAAAATCACGTATCGGTCCAGGCAAATCCATTATATATAATAAAATAAGAGATAAATAAATCGAAATCTTTTTCATGACCTTATTGATCTGACCAGGAAAAAAAATGCATAATCAATTCCTAATTAAATCTTAAGGGGTGTGAATTAATGCAGGTACAATTATTGGATTAATCTTATTTGTGATCTGAAAGAGTAGTTCGAAACTATATATTTCGAAATATATGGATTCAATCTAAATTAAGCTGCAACTCTCATGAATCAATAGTTTGGATTTGTGGGTATTGACCAAACAAACAAAACGAAAGAAACCTCATTTCTTTAAATCAAAACGGAACCTTAGTAATTTCCAATTACTCTTAAATCAATTAATCTTTAATCAAGGGATTTCCTTATTTTAGACTTGAATTTTAGGCGAATTCAAAATTGTTCTAATTGTATAATCATCAACTATTGACATTGGTAAACGACCCAAAGAAATTTGATTATAATTCAATTCGTGACGATCATAAGTAGAAAGTTCGTATTCTTCAGTCATTGATAAACAATTTGTTGGACAATATTCAACGCAGTTACCACAAAATATACAGATCCCGAAATCAATACTGTAATTAAGCAATCGTTTCTTTCGAATATCCGTTTCCAATTTCCAATCAACAACGGGTAGATCTATAGGACATACACGAACACATACTTCACAAGCAATGCATTTATCAAATTCAAAATGGATTCGACCGCGGAAACGCTCCGATGTGATTAATTTTTCGTAAGGATATTGAATAGTTACAGGCAAACGATTTGCATGGGATAACGTAATCATGAAACTTTGACCAATGTACCTTGCAGCTCGTACTGTTTGTTGACTATAATTCACGAACCCAGTTACCATAGGGAACATATTGTAATATCTCTAAAGAATTTTATGTTTGTTTCTTTCTCTTGTTTGAGCAAGTTGTGAATATAGAATTTGGTATTCCTTTACAGTGAAAAGAGTTGAAAAGAAGTTGTTAATAATAAATTACCGAGAGATATAGGTAAAAGAAATTTCCATCCAAGATTTAATAGTTGGTCTATTCTTAATCGGGGTAAAGTCCATCTTGTTGTTATAGAAATGAACAAGAACAGATAGGTTTTAGCTAATGTAATAAAGATACTAATTATCATTCCAAAGACTTCATACGCTTTATTTATTTCAAAAAACTCATAAACGAATATGTATTGAATCGAGATATCCCAACCACCCAAGTAAAGAACTGTTACAAATAATGAAGAAACTAATAGATTTAGATAGGAAGCAACGTAAAATAAACCAAATTTTATACCCGAATACTCGGTTTGATAACCCGCTACTAATTCTTCTTCCGCTTCTGGTAAATCAAAAGGTAATCTCTCGCATTCTGCTAAGGAAGAAATTAGAAAAATAACAAACCCTATAGGTTGACGCCACAAATTCCACCCCCAAAAACCATATTTTGATTGAGCCTCAACTATATCAACTGTACTTGAACTGTTAGCTAATCATAGTCGGCAAGAACATCACTGTTCTTATCGCTATTACAGAACCGTACATGAGATTTTCACCTCATACGGCTCCTCGAGGGCTATAAATAAATCTAAGGAGCGTGTCGGTATTATTTATCTTATCTTGATATGTATTTTTTGTAGTATAGTATAAAAATCTATCGTGTGTCCCCACCCCAAATTAACCCAATTGAATTCTGTCTGTTCTAATAATAAAGTAAAGAAAAAAGGGGTACTTCTGAATTGATCTCATCCTTTAATAATTAAAATTTTTCTTTGTTAAGTAATAACTTAATTCTTCACTAAAATACTCTTTATTATAAATATCAATAACCCATCGTTTTCAATTATTATAAATATCAATAACCCATCGTTTTCAATTACGAAAAAAAGCCTATTCCATTAGTTTATGAATTCGTGTACGAATTCTATCTCCATCACTAGGGATATTGGAAAGAAAATGAATATAGGAATAGATGGAGATAAGAAAGACTAAAAAAGATCTCTTTTTTTTGTTGTAATTGGATTCTTTCCATTTTTTTTGTTCCTGTTCTTCTTTTTGAGAAAGGGTGGACTTACTAAATAAGGGATTATTTCGTTTCCGATAATCATTTATTTAATGGGTGGATAGGCGCATACTCTGGATCGGAATCGTGGGGAGTATTGCCTGATCATTTCTACAAACTTAAGGCCCCAATTCGTATTCTTTTTATATTATGTATTTTACAAAAATTTACTTTTCTTTTGGATAATTTTTTAAATCTTCTTTACTAATCCTTTGTATATCTTGGTGTTTCTAACCATCCACTCACTCATTTTTGTTCAATTGGCCGTGTTATGGTAATACATATATGGTAATACATACAAATAATAGTGAAAACTCAATACGGTTGATCTTTTGAGTCCGCTTCAAGACAGGATGACTAGTGAACCAATCTTGGGATAACGGTTCTCTTGCACCTATGTTTATTTCTGCTTAACTCTTATACATAGAAAATGAGACTCAATATTTGGACTGCTAATTTTTATTTATATAAGCTGTTTTCTTTCACTCATATAACTATCTGATTTAGTTCATTAATCCGAATAATGAATATAAAAATGAAGATATCTATTCAATCCATTTCACCCCTTTTCTCGAAAAAAAAAGTGGGAGAAGTTTATGTCTCAACGAATCACACGTAGAAATATTGATAATACACATAGAGTTAATGGTATTTCATAACTAATTGATTGAGCAGCAGCTCGTAGACCACCTAAAAAGGAATATTTATTATTTGATCCATATCCTGACATAAGAAGTCCGATGGGAGCAATACTTGAAATGGCAATCCATAAAAAAACACCGATATGGAGATCGGCTAAAACAAGGCGATAACCAAAAGGAATTACTGAATAGCTTAGTAAAATTGCTATGATTGCTATAGATGGTCCGATACTGAATAAACGAGTATTACCTCTAGATGGAAGAAGATTTTCTTTAAAAAGTAGTTTTGTACCATCTGCTAAAGCTTGAAGAACTCCCAAAGGACCGGCATATTCAGGTCCAATACGTTGTTGTATCCCTGCGGATATTTCTCTTTCTAACCATACAATTACAAGTACGCCTATTGTAATTGCCAATACAGTAGTCAAAATAGGGACAAGCGCCCATAGAATTCCATAGACTTCTTGTAAGAATTGCAATCTAGAAAAAGAATTGATATCTTGTACTTCTGGTGTATCAATTATCATTTTAACGATCAACTTCTCCCATAATGATATCTATGCTACCTAGTATTGTCATAATATCGGCCAATTTCATTCTTTTAACTAACTGAGGAAGAATTTGCAAATTCATAAAACCCGGCGGTCGAATTTTCCATCTCCAAGGAAAACCACCCTGATCCCCTATCAGAAAAATGCCCAATTCCCCTTTTGGGGCTTCGACTCTCACATAAAGTTCTTGTTTCGCCAACTCAAAAGTTGGCGAAGGTTTTTTACTAATGAATCGATATTCAAAGTCATTCCATTCCGGATACCTTTCTCGATCAAAACATCGTATTTCTAAATTCTCATAGGGCCCCCCAGGAATTCCTTCCAAAGCTTGTTGAATAATTTTTATGGATTCCGTCATCTCACCAAGTCTGACTAAATAACGAGCTAATGAATCTCCTTCTTTTTGCCACTGAACTTCCCAATCAAATTCGTCATAACACTCATAATGATCAACTTTACGAAGATCCCATGGTATTCCGGAAGCTCGCAGCATTGGTCCGGATAAACCCCAATTGATTACTTCTTCTCCACAAATAATGCCTACCCCCTCAACTCGTTCTAAAAAAATAGGATTTTGTGTAATAAGTTTTTGATATTCAGCAACCCCTGTCAAAAAATAATCGCAGAAATCCAAACATTTATCTATCCAGCCATGAGGTAGATCAGCCGCGACCCCCCCGATACGAAAAAAATTATGCATCATTCTCATACCGGTGGCTGCTTCGAATAGATCATATACTAATTCTCTTTCTCTGAAAATATAGAAGAAGGGAGTCTGTGCGCCAATATCCGCCATAAAAGGGCCAAGCCATAACAGATGAGAAGCTACACGACTCAACTCCAACATAATTACTCTGATATAGCTGGCTCTTTTAGGTACTTGAATATTTCCCAACTGTTCTGGACCATTTACGGTTATTGCTTCTGTGAACATAGTAGCTAAGTAATCCCAACGTGTTACATAAGGTAGATATTGTATAATAGTTCGGTTTTCCGCAATTTTTTCCATCCCTCTGTGTAAATAACCCAATATTGGTTCACAGTCAATAACATCTTCACCATCCAAAGTAAGGATGAGTCGAAGAACACCGTGCATTGATGGGTGGTGAGGTCCCATATTGACTATCATGAGGTCTTTTCTTGTAGTTGGTCCATTCATAAGTTTTTCCTCGATTCATTTTTCCATGAATTTCTGAAAATGAAAATAAGTTCATAAAAATTTAAGATATAATAAATCAAATAATTTTAAATGACTTTTAAAATTAATGAGTTTTTGACTCCCGAATATCCAATTGATTAATTAATTCTTTATAACGCATTATATTTTTCTTTGTTAAATAAGAAAGTAATCGTTGGCGTTTTCCTAGAATTTTACGTAGACCTCTTTGAGATAAATAGTCTTTTTTGTGAAATTCAAAATGTGAAGTAAGTCTTCGTATCTTATTGGTGAAACTGAATACTTGAAATTCAACGGATCCTACGTTTTCTTTTTTTTCTTCTTGCAAAATAACCGAGATGAATGAATTTTTTACCATAAAATGAAATCCTCTTCCCCACCTTTTTCTTTTTTATAAATTTTTATTTATCAGTAATAAGAATGTCACTCATTTAAATTTGATATACATAATAATCTTAATTTCATTATATACCATCCTTTTGTATACCTATCTGAATCCACTTTTATATATTGGATTCAGATAGGTATACAAAAGGATGGTATATTTCTGCACGCACAAAAAATATCTAGACTTAAAATCTAAATTTAAATAAGAATATTTTCTTGATTCATTTCTTAATCGAATAGATACGTCATTGAATTAAATGAATATCATCTATCGGAATGTAAGACAGTTCCATATGTGTATTTCTTTGTCTTCATATACCATAGTACGGGAAATATAGGGAAAATGTAGTATTAACAAATTTGCAATTGTGGATACATATGGATTCTTAGCATACTAAAACGACTGCTATTATTGGTATCAAACCAATAACGATTCATACAAGCTAAATCTTCTAATCGATAATTCGGCCAAAGAAGGAACTTTAATTTATTTAGTTTATTTTTATATCTATCAAGATGTTTGCTTTTATCTAAAACAAGATCGCAATTTTTCACCTTATTTGCATTGTAAAATGCCGTATTTCTATGGATATCATTTCTATTCCGAGAATTGAAACAAATTTGAATTCTGAACTCTCTACGACCTCTAGGGGATAAAATATTTTCAGGAACAAGCAAATCATAATGATTACCCGCTCTATTTTCAGTCGTTTTTTGATGTATTGCAATGGATTCATCAAAACTCTTCTTATCAGCATAGCCTTTTTCTTGGTATCTTTGATTAATTTGGTACTTATTCTTATGAACTAATGAAATACCTATGGTTTGAGACATAATAAATTGTCCATCATTTTTTACAGACAGACGAACCGGTTCGATAATCAATATTCCCCTTTTCATTAATTCTGTAAGAGTTAAACCCTTCTGAACTATCAGAATATCCAGACTCATTTCTCTCCTTTGAATAGAGGATATAGCAATTTCTCTGAGATTTATCAGTCTAAGCAGGAGACAATATACTTTGATGTTATTGATCATTCTTTGATTTAAGGAATCATCCCATCTCAATTGAAAACGAAAATATCTTTTTAGTAAGAAATCAAGCTCTGCTTCCGTGTTTTTCTTGTATTGCTTTTTATTTATACGTTTTTTCGCATCTGTTCCCGCGGAATCTTCTTGAACATACTTTTTGTGGTTTGAGAGAGCCGATTCAAGATCCTCTTCGGCCACGGATTCCTTTTCTCCTTTATTTCGATTTTCTAATTCAAGAGTTTTTTCTATAAAAAGAGCTCTTTTTTTCTTTCTAATTAGTTTTTTATTTTTACTAACAATTTCATTTACATTCAAATTTAAAAGAAGTAATTTGATTGGTATGATCCACGGGTTAATCTTATATGCATTATAAAGTATCAAAAATTCTGGAAAGAACCAAAGTTCCAGATTGGATATTGAACGACTTAGTATTTCTTCATTGATTCTCATCCAATCAAAAAATATTTTTTTTTTTTTGTTGGATGGGTTGATTTCTTGATCTTGATTAATTGTGAGATAAAAAAAACTTTTCTTATCGATTTTTTCAATTTTTTTCAAATAATTAACCCCAGTTTTAGTATTTTTATTACTGTTTGTGTCAGCCTCAATATTGATCCCAGTTTTAGTATTTTTATTACTGTTTGTGTCAGCCTCAATATTGATCCAGGCTCCAATATCAGCCTTCTTTTTAAGACAAAAACGAAGCATTCTCCAATCTAAATATTTTCTATCCGGATTTTTTTCCATATCTAAAATATCATCTTCTACTAGATAATTATTCATAGAGATACATGTCAGTATATCAAAAAATTTCCATTTATCTGTGTTGTACTTATAAGATATTTCTTGATTAGTTTTTACTTGTACTGGTAATTCATAAATATATGAATCCTTATTATCTTCATAAATAAGAGATTTAGATGATAAAAGATCATATATATATATTTTTTTTTTATTCTCCTTTTTATTCGGTAATGAGTAGTATGTTTCAAAATCACTTTGTTTTTTGTAATCAATTAATCGGTTTTTTTCATATGAATAACATTGGTTAAAATCTTTATTTTTAGGACCTTGATTGACTCTATTTCGCCATTTGTGTGGTAATAATTTGGACCATCTAATCGGATATAAATCGTATTGATAATGACCCCTTAACCAATTTTTCCATTGATTCATTCCCGAATTTTGAAGATTCTTTTGTTTTAAGTCGGAATGGAATATTTCTTGTGCTCCCACAACTTTAACAAAATAATCCTGTATTTCATTCTTAAGAAAAAGAGATGTTCCGTGATATTGAAAGATAGGTCTTACCTTAGATAAGTTAATAATTTGTGTTTGTGATAATTTGTAAAATAAATATGCTTGCGACAAATACGACGAGTCCCAAAAGATCTTTCCATTCTTATTACTAATATTATAAAGTGACTTTTTTATAGTTGAAATAAAGTGAATTATACTTTGATTTGTTTTATCAATTCTTTCTTGATTTGCTTCATTATTGTAAATGTATTTATTAATAATTTTTTTTATTGAATCCAAAAAAAGTTGCGCATTAATCCTCGGGATATTAATCATACGTTGAAAGATATCTATGTTTATCTTTTCAACGAAAAATTTTAGAAAATGATGCGATTTACGAATTAATCGTACATTTTTTTTTTTTAATATCTTAAAAATCCTTTTGTGATATTCTAATATTTTATCATCATAACTTATTTTGTTAGGGCTAATATTTATTTCGGGATTTATAAACTCTTTTTTCGTATCTTTTCTAATTTTTTCAATTTTATTTAGTATTGTTTTTGTTCTATCAGTCAGATCTTTCATTTTTTTTTCTCTCAATGAAAAATTTGTCCAATCCATAGATCGAATTACAATGGACGAGTCGTGGATCATTCGATTACTTATTATCGAATTTTTTTCTTTTTTAGCTTCATTCAACTCGTATATTTCTTTCAATTCTAATAATCGAATTGGGTTTCTTTGTGAAAGTTCTTTTATTATTTCTTTTAAAAATATAATGTTTTTTATGACCCATTTTTTTGTTTCTTTTGAGATATTTAGAAACAAGTTTGTTCTTTCTTTTAAAACTCTTAGAATTTGAAAACGCTTCTTTTTCCATTTTTTCATTTTTTTTTCGAGTTCTTTTATAAAAATGGGTTCAAAAAAAGAAAGTTGTTTTCGGGGAGAACCAAAAGGCAGTTCAGCCTCCATTCCCCAAACCGTTAAAAAACAAAAATCATTTTGTTGTCCGTTCTTTTTTATTGAATCTTTTTTAGGGGATTGTAACCTAGATGTGTGCCACGGTTTCAGACGAAAAGGAAATAAGATCTTTATCTGAATACCGTCTGTTAACCAGTTTTTTGGAAATTCTTTTTCTGATAATTGAACACCATTATAGGTGCATTTTATATGCATCTCTTTATTCCAATTTTTTAAATCCTCGGACCATTCAGGAAATTGAAATAATAGCATACGGATAATATTTTTAGCTATTATCAATGAGGGTAAGACAATATATTTTCTAAGAATTGATTGAGTTACTAACAAAAAACCTCTTAGTACTTGAGCAAATAGAATGCTATCCCAGGCTTCCGCTAGTTCTATACGCGCTTTTTCCTCTCTTTTCCGCTTTTTTTCTCTTATGTCCGCCTCTTTTTTCTGATTTTTACTTGTCTTTTCCTGTGTATTATCCCAAATAGTTAATTCTGTGTTTTTCCATATCCAAGTTCTAAAAATAGTTTTCAGCAGTCCGGGAATATCAAAAAAAAAAAAAAAAGATTTGTCTAGTCTGTCAAAAAAAAGATAAGAATGGGCATTTGCTTGAAACAGTTTCCAAGTAACTGTTTTACGCCTTTGAGCACGCATAGAGCCTTTGATTATGTCTCGACGAAAATCCGATTGTTGTGAATACCGTATCAAAGCAACTTCGTCTGCTTGATCAGGATTATTTGTATCTTTGGTATTAGTATAAGTATCGCTATTTTCTAGGTTATGAGTAAAAATTACGACACGTTTGGCTTTTCTTGAACGAATTTCATGATCCTCCGCCATACTTTCTTCATTTTCTCCTTCCTGTTGTTCTAAATCATCGATTAAGTTGTATGACCATCGAGGAACTTTTTTACTGATTTCTCTTATTCCAAGTAACTGTTTTACGCCTTTGAGCACGCATAGAGCCTTTGATTATGTCTCGACGAAAATCCGATTGTTGTGAATACCGTATCAAAGCAACTTCGTCTGCTTGATCAGGATTATTTGTATCTTTGGTATTAGTATAAGTATCGCTATTTTCTAGGTTATGAGTAAAAATTACGACACGTTTGGCTTTTCTTGAACGAATTTCATGATCCTCCGCCATACTTTCTTCATTTTCTCCTTCCTGTTGTTCTAAATCATCGATTAAGTTGTATGACCATCGAGGAACTTTTTTACTGATTTCTCTTATTCCAATCGAGTTTTGACGACTTGGTTTATCGTTGTAATGAGGTATAACTGCATCGAATAAAAATTTTATTCGATCTTCATCTTCTGACTCAATTTTTACTTTTTTTTGTTTTGAAAATAAAGAA